CTATCTGAATGATTGGCCTCAACTCAGGAGGAAGAACTGGTAATAGGCGCAAAACCATCCATTCTGGTTCTACATTTGTTCGAATCAAATTCTTAGCTAATTCCAGGCGTCTAACTAAAAAATCCTTTCTTCTTCCAATTTTTCTATCTTCCCATTCATTCCCAGTGGATCCTTTTTCCCCTAATTCCTTCCATTCTACCAATGAATGATCTGTAATAGTTCGCAAATCCGGATCGGCTAATTGTTCTCTGATAGCACCTGCTCCAGTCGAGATTTCTCGATTTCGAAATGTATCGAAGCCCTGGGTAGTAAAAAAAAGTGGGATGCTGTATTTCCAGGATTGGATTTCATATTCGAATGAACCTCGTAATCGTAAGAAAGTAGGTTTTTTAGCTATGGGCCTAGCAAAAGAAAAATTGGGATAGGTTCCTATAGGATTCCCCCCCCCTTCAAAATCGGACGTGAAGGTTTCCTCTCATCCGACTGAAGTAGTTACACCAAATAAAGAAAAGGGCTCTAACTTTCAAATTTGGTTCTAGAAAACCCCACAAAGATCTACTCCTTACTCAAGTTCTCAGTGAGGACCAACCTATACTATATTTCAATTTCATTGATTTATTCTTCCTTTTACTTTATGAATTACTTATTCAATTACGACATAAATTCAATGTAAAATTATTGAGTAGTCTACCTCCCTTCGAATGATGAATCCCCTTTAAATTTAAAGGAATACCTTGGAACTCATAAGATAAGGGATTTACTTGTCTATGTATCGTTCTATTTGATCTTTTAGGTCCCTACTTCACCTCGACGGTTATACCATGATGTCCCTTGAAGCATATATGCGATGAATAGACTCCTGTAACCATGCCCTATGCTTACTTGAACAGAATAGAAATATTTTTATAAAAGAAATGGCTAATTCCACGAAAGAGGTCTTTTTCACGAGGTACAACTAGCAATTCCTATTTATCTGTTACGGAATCAACCATGGATCAATTCCCTTTTCATTTGGAAGTATTGAATACGCCCAAAATTCTGAGCTTCATGTTACTTCTCCCAAGAGACATGTCAGAGTCAAGGGCATCCCAATCGGATTGAATGGGATGACAGTTTCCGAATCTGTAAAATCATAATTTCGATCAAATCACACATCGCAGTATACTAGACCTTCTAATTCCTTAAGGGGTTTATCTAAAAGATTCGCGATATAACTAGGAAGACGTTTCAAATACCACACATGAGTCACTGGGCATGCCAGTTTGATGTATCCCATTTGATATCTTCGTATCCTAGAATCAACAAACTCGACTCCACATTGTTCACAAAATTTCGGGTCTTCTTTTTCATCTCCGATCACTCGATAATTTCCACAAGCACAAATTCCACTTTTTATAGGTCCAAAGATTCTTTCACAAAACAATCCATCTTTTTCCGGTTTATTGGTTTTGTAATGAAAAGTATAGGGTTTTGTCACCTCTCCAACTATCTCTCCATTAGGTAGGATTTTGTTGGCCCAAGCAGTTATTTGTTGAGGAGAAACTGATCCAATTCGAAGTTGTTGATGTTTATACCGGTCGATCATAGAAGAAAAATTCTGATTCATTCCGATCAAGCTTCCTTCCTATTAATCTGGAAGTTCTTCTCAGATACAAGGAAATGATTCAGTTCCAGAGCCAAAGATCGTAGTTCTCGAACGAGCAATCGAAAAGATTCTGGAGCATCTTCAGGGTTAAGTATTGTTCCTCCAATGATCGTAGTACCAAGTACTTCCTGACGAGCTCTAATATGATCAGATTTATAAGTAAGCATTTCTTGTGAAATATGAGCAACACCAAATCCCTCTAGAGCCCAAACCTCCATTTCTCCTACACGTTGTCCCCCTTGCTTGGCCCTTCCTCTAAGGGGTTGTTGTGTAACAAGTGCATAATGCCCACTGGAACGTCCATGGATTTTATCATCAACTTGATGAATTAATTTCAGGATATAGGACTTTCCCATTATAACAGGTTGTTCAAAAGGATCTCCTGTTCTTCCATCAAATATTCTGCTTTTTCCCGGATACTCGGGTTCAAATACCCATGGATTTGCTGTTTGCTTACTGGCTTCATATAATTCAGGAAACACTAGTTTTCTCGAAGCCTCTTGCTCATATCTCTCATCAAAGGGTGCTATTCTATAATGTCTGTCCAGCAGATCCCCCGCTAACCCGAGGGAGCATTCAAATATCTGTCCCACATTCATTCGTGAAGGTACTCCTAATGGGTTGAAGACCATATCAACTGGTCTTCCATCTTGCAAATAAGGCATATCTTGTCTAGGCAAAATTTTGGAAATGATACCTTTATTCCCATGTCTTCCGGCTACTTTATCACCTACTTTGATTTCACGTTTCTGTGAAATATATACACGAATCGTTTCTGGATTATAACTTGAACCCCCCTTTTTCTGGATCCATCTCACATCAATAACTCGCCCCCTTCCGCCTATAGGTAGTTTT